CAAAATAAAATACAAGTACAATAAATAAGAAGACAAAGGGGGATTTTTTTCATAGATTTTGATTTGGTATCGTTTTGGCGGCATGGCCGAGCGGTAAGGCGGGGGACTGCAAATCCTTTTTCCCCAGTTCAAATCCGGGTGTCGCCTAATCACCAAAAGAATTGAGATACTCCCTTCTATTTTGCTGCTATAATTTGAAAAATTTTTCCGGCGGAAGCCAACGGAGGAAACTTATAAATCTTGAGAGTCCTTCCATTACTAATGGAGTGTCTACGAGCCGAGTTTGGAATTCGATTGGATAGCAGGACGGAAATCGAATTCCGTTTTTATTTTAGTTGCGGAAAGGCCATAAGAGACTTTGTATACATATTGTCTTTGCGTACTCCGCAATCAATATTAATTCGATTGACTGAGTAATTGGCTTTTACTTAGTATATACCTGTTTTGTATATACCTGTTTTCTTTTTTCGTTAACCTCTAGTCAAAAACATAATAGGGCGTCTTTCATAGAGACAATAAGGAGACACTAAGTTAAGGATTAGATCAAAAGAAAATGGGAAAGAAATAGGGTATGGGCTAGGTAGTGATCTACCTTATATTCTATATATTCTATTTTTTTTTTATACTTTTTATTTAACTTAATGAAGGGCAACAAAAAAAGAATCTATTTTTCTTATTTCTACATACTATATATTAGTAGCATTTCTTTGATACTTCCAAGGGGGTCTCCGCATATTTTTCTTGTGCTTAATCTTTTCTGATTATACTAGAATTCTTATAAGACTCCTTATAAGTTAATAAGTTAAAGTTGGATTTATTGGATTGTTTCATCAACGATCTTAGGTTAGAATTTTTGACTCTGCGCCAGTGATTCCACTATTATTTATTAGTGAACAATAATTCAAGAATTTCGTCATAGAGATAGGGGACATAATTCACATGGATATAGTAAATCTCGCTTGGGCTGCTTTAATGGTAGTCTTTACATTTTCTCTTTCACTCGTAGTATGGGGAAGAAGTGGACTCTAGAAGTATTACTAATTGTAATTGAGTTGTAGGAATTAAACTGTATCAAATTTTTTATAAATCGTTCAGGTCTGAAAAGCTTTTTTTAGTTGAAATTTCACTCTTTCAACACTATTTCAATTTCTATTTCAATTTAAAAATTGAAATAGAAATAAAAAAATATCTGCATTTCAAAATTTTCTTGGGTTTTAGTGTAGTAATATAGTTTATGAATAATATATATGAAGAATATTCTTTCAATCAAACAAATATTTCAATTATTTACGTGTTTGTATTTCGAAAGTAAAAAGAATACAAAGTAAAAGAAATACAAATGGTAGTAAATTTATTCCAACTTAATTCTTGATCAATTTTCTATTTCGATGAACCGACTCTTACTAAAATTAGATATGGACCGTGAGGAAGAGTTGAACTTTTTTTATTTTACTTTTTTGGTTCCTTTTTTATTATTCAAAAATAAAATAGTTCTGTTATTACATTACAATTACGTAGATACACATTTTCTATCGGAAACAACACAGACATAGTAGTTCTTTAACGAGATACTACACAGACTAAAATAGTGTCTTGTCTTGGGCGAGTCGCATATTGTGCACTTCCCGTTTGTTTTAATATTTTGAAAATTTGATTTATGTTGTACTTATTTTATTGAACTCACTTTTTATTGAACGCACTATTCAAACGTTAAAAGAGGTTTACTAATCCTTTAGCCCCCCCTTTTTTTCGAAATTCGAAGGAGTTTCCATAGATCATCTGGAAACTGATCGATCAATGACCTCTTCGTCAGAATGCTATGCTAATAAAAAGATTACTTTAATTTTCTTTTATTATACCCATCAAAGAGGCCCTTGATTCTTTTGATCGGAATTCATATTGAAAATAATCAGCAATCTGGGAATTAGAATCGTACGAGTCGCTTTTCAATTAGTTCAAATTGATTGAAATCAACACAAATTAAATAGAAATATAAGACAGGTGCATAAAGCAAAGAAATCGAATTGGTGGGAGGCACTATATTTATATATAATATATAATTGATATACATATATATACCGATATATAGAAATCTGACGATACTATTATAGATTGATCTCTATTAAATTAATCCGGATTACAATACACCTTATATACACTACAATAACAATAGTAGATAGTATGGTAGAAAGAAATATCTGAATCTTTCTACCATACTATCGTATTTATTTCATAGAATACGGCGAATTCTAGTCTGCCCAGTTCATTTAAGACGCGAAATTTGAATCCCTTTCGTCTCTTCAATTCTTGATAAGAACTAAAAAGTCCAGTTTAATTCAAATTAATTACCTTGGCTGACTGTTTTTACGTATATTATAAGTAAAAAAGCGGTAGGAACTAGAATAAACAGTGCAGTAGCAATAAATGCGAGAATATTTACTTCCATAATCTCATTGTTTCGTTTTTCTTTAATTTAATTCGCAATAACTCGGGAGTTAATCCCATAGAGATAATAAATCTTTCGCTTGTAAATTCAATGGGATGAATTACATCTCGATGATATCGAATCGGATCAATATCATGAATAACAATATCTGCACTATCAAATCAACTCATCGTCAAGAATTGAATAGTATAACATAGGACAATCTTTTATCCATACCGAACTCCAATTTTTTTTCCTGATCCAACCAATAATCCAATAATTTTACTTTTTTTTATTTATCATTCTTTTTTATTCTTTCTTTTATATAACCTACTGCCCCTTTTGTACAACCATCTGATGAAGTATCATTGAACCGCCCGTACACTTACCATTGATTCTAAACAACCCCCAACAAACAATAGAAGATAAATAAAAAAAAGGAGGGGGGAAAGAGTTAAGTTCGAAACTTCTTTTTTTACTGAGCGAATCTAATCTCCTCGGAAAACAAAAGAAAGATGATAAAGACGAGTACAAGTTTCGGTATAAAAAATCTAATATTCCATCAAATTAACTATAATTATTTATTATTATTTATTTTTATATAAAAATAAATAAAGTTTGTTCTTTCAAGGAAACCCCTTAATAAAAAAATAGCGCTCCCCTAATAAAAAAGCGATCCCTGAAAGTATTCTATTACAATAACTAAGTTATTTTATATCATGCAAATTCCCTTTCTATATGTACTTCCGGGAAACATAAAGTACTCTACTCTATTCGACAGAGTAGCAGTAATCGAAAAAAGCCATACCCGGTACAGTATGGTATCTCTTGGAATCCTGAATGTGATGCTACCAATAATTGTCCTAATCCACATATGTCTATCGCTCATCAATCGAATCAGTACTAGTCAAAGAAATGAAAATTCCCCGATTGATGATAAAAACGAAATTCGACTTACTTTCACAAAAAAGAGAGAGCGGAGTTTATATATTTTTTTATTGGATCCGTCGGGACTGACGGGGCTCGAACCCGCAGCTTCCGCCTTGACAGGGCGGTGCTCTGACCAATTGAACTACAATCCCAAGTAAATACAATAATAAAATAAAGTATTATGTATACATATTTTTATTATTTTATTCTAACCCCTTCAATTTTGAATTTAGATTCAAATTGGCGTGTTGTAACAGAGCCGCGAGTGATATATATAATATCATATGGGTATGCGCTTCGCTTTAGTGAGACCGACCTGGATTACTAGTAATCCTTTCGTTATTGACAAATAAATGGGATAATTACTCTTTCAATGAAAAGGGTTTTTCTTTATCCCTTTCCTTTCCTTCGATTGTATTTTACACTTACAGATCCTGATATGAATATAGATCATTATCAAGATCCTAATTTGTTGGAAAAATAGAGTAAATAAATAGTGCTGGGGATCGGGCATTTCTGGAGAGCACAAAATGGGTTATATGATACCATTTCGTGTGTAGATCGGCGGATTTTTGGGCCGAGCTGGATTTGAACCAGCGTAGACATATTGCCAACGAATTTACAGTCCGTCCCCATTAACCGCTCGGGCATCGACCCAGGAAGAATAAATTCCAGGCTTATTGATAATCCATGATCAACTTCCTTTCGTAGTACCCTACCCCCAGGGGAAGTCGAATCCCCGCTGCCTCCTTGAAAGAGAGATGTCCTGGACCACTAGACGATGGGGGCATATCATACTTGAACGACCGCCAGGATACTATGCTGATAGTATGCACAATTTTAAAAATTGTCAATATAATGGGATGGTATGACTCGAGATGGAGGATCTTTCCATCTTTCACGATTCTATAGGATTTTTTCCGCCAATAATTTAGTTCATAATTTAGTTCAGAGGCTGCGCCAAATTTCTTTATCAATCATTCAATGAGATATGTTGGATCCCTGTTAAATTAGTAGGTACGTGTATCAATCAAATAAATTTCGTTATGATGTCAATTCCAATTAGGATCGAAAAAAATCCATTGTCATTGCATTTCTATTTATCAAATCCAATATCAATAAACCATTTTATTTTAACTATATTCACTAGTATATCCTCCCCTAGAATTTTATTTAATTTAACAGACAAGTCAAATTTTTCATTTCTGAACGAACCGCTATAAATATAAGATATAGTCTTATATGTACATATATTATAATAAGTCTATATACTAAACTCATAGTGGCTAGTGAATTTATTCAGGAATTGAATCAAACGAGCCCTTTTAACTCAGTGGTAGAGTAACGCCATGGTAAGGCGTAAGTCATCGGTTCAAATCCGATAAGGGGCTTTGGTTTTTTCATAAATAAAAAAAATCTGAGGCTAGTATTCGTATTTGAATTACGAATAAAGTTATTGTGGATATTTGTAATAAATCAAAGTAACAAATTATATAATGTAATATACGTATAATTTTTTATCATTATAGAAATGATAACATACTAATAAATTAGAGTTAATTTAGAGTATAGTTATAAATTTGCTAATATTATTATAATGAATTATAAATTATAATAAATATGGATTAAGTCGTCTCCTTGAATA